AGGGGTGGACGATACCCTTTCAACATTCTTTAATTTCAAAGGGGCAGTTTCAATCATGGAAAAGTTTAATAAGTAGGAAAAAGCCGGCTATCGGAATCGAACCGATGACCATCGCATTACAAATGCGATGCTCTAACCTCTGAGCTAAGCGGGCTCACATAGGATTCATTTTCTATGCATAGTAATTCAATAAAATAACAATACACTAAAGTATTGGTATCTTATTTACTAATTAATATTTCTTATCTAATCAGAATCCAATCCTAGATAAAAGAATAGAATATCAAATTTTAACTCAAATTTAACTAATTAAAAAAAAAATCAAAAAAATTGTTAATATTATATAACATAACGATTAATAGAATGATCCAAAACATAGAAGTTGAATTTCTTTATCACGAATAAATTAATAATATTAACAATTTTTTTGATTTTTTTTTTATATATTATCTAGGAATAATTCGTTATAACGAATGAGGCATTCTTCCGCTTTCATTCATTTCATTCATAAGGATATAAGTAGTAAATGCGGAAATTAGGACGACAAAAAAAATCGACCGTTCAAGTATGCAAAAGGTTACGGGAAGAGTGACAGGTAGATATATATATATCTATCTTATATATATCAATATATATTGAATTGTGGATACAGAAATGATAAAATCCTATTTAGTTTTACCAGTAGAAATCAAAAAAGGAAAGGGCGGAGCGACCTCACAATAAACTACTAATCTAAAAACAAAAAGAGGGGGATATGGCGAAATTGGTAGACGCTACGGACTTAATTGGATTGAGCCTTGGTATGGAAACCTACTAAGTGATAATTTTCAAATTCAGAGAAACCCTGGAATTAATAAAAAGGGCAATCCTGAGCCAAATCCTATTTTTCGAAAAAGCAAAAAGAAAGGCTTAGAAAGAAATAAAGGATAGGTGCAGAGACTCAACGGAAGCTGTTCTAACAAATGGAGTTGGTTGCGTTGGTAAAGAAACCTTTCTACCAAAAATCCCAAAAGGATGAAGAAGAGGGGTATATACAGACTGTATCAAACGATTCACCCACAGCCTGTAGATCTTTTCACGAACGGATTAATCGGACGAGAATAAAGAGAGAGTCCCGTTCTGCATGTCAATGCCGACAACAATGAAATTTATAGTAAGAGGAAAATCCGTCGACTTTAAAAATCGTGAGGGTTCAAGTCCCTCTATCCCCAAAAAGCCTATTTTTCTTCCCCGACCCTTTTGCCTATCCCCTTTTATTTTCTTACGGGTTGAAAATTCCTGATGCACCCGCCCTATTCTATATTTTATTTGTCTATATTCTATTTGATTCGTTTAGTTTTTAGTTTATAAATAGATCTGGGGAGAAATGCCTTTCTCTTATTACATGTTATATATATATGAGAATATATCAAAATGAACATCTTTGAGAAAAAACCCCGTGCGTACTGTTAATTGACAAAGACCCCATCCTCTAATAAAATTAAGGATGCTGCATTGGGACTGGTCGGGATAGCTCAGCTGGTAGAGCAGAGGACTGAAAATCCTCGTGTCACCAGTTCAAATCTGGTTCCTGGCACATGATTAAATTGGTCGAGTTTCTTTAAATTAATTGATATGAATCGACATCCATATTCATTTATACTATAGTTTAAATTAGAGTATAGTTTAAATAATAATCCATAGTTTGATTCATCTTGCCGAGATATACCCCATCTATTTTTTTTATCTATTTTATATTTATAGATGGGTTGAATTTAATATTTAATAGACAAGATTCAGTTCAGATCCAAATAAAGAGAATTCCATACCCTTTCATTTCTTTGTATTTTCTTTCATATTTTATTTATTCATTCCTATCTACATAACTTTCTAAAACCTTCTAAGTAATGTGCGTCGTACAAAACGACGTAAAACTTTCTGATGGAGAACTCCTTTTGTTCATCCTATTGTTTCGGCTCATATGAAATAAGTATCTTCCAAACCAAATAACTGGGATGCGAGAATCAATGAATTCCTAATTCTCTTTTTTATTGTCTTTTTTTTTTGCCAGCCTATCGAGAATTCCCAAAAGAATTCCAAAATAGAAATGAGACTTCCATTATTCTAGTTAATTTAGAACAGAACGTACAATCTTTGAATATTTGAAATTTTAGAATAAGCGGAAAATTTTTCTTAGTATTCAATGAGCATCTTGGATTTCATAAAAATGGGGGGAAATATAATCCTTACGTAAGGGCCATCCTATCCAACTTTCCGGCATTAAGATACGTTTCAAGCGTGGATGAGTATCATAAAAGATTCCCAGCATATCAAAAGATTCTCGTTCTTGAAAATCCACGCCTTTCCAAATCCAGAAGACGGACGGAATCCTAGGATTGTTCCTCGAGGCAAATACTTTTATGCATACCTCTTCTGGGTGATCGACACCATACTCTATTCTCGTAAGATGATACACACTAGCTAACAGCCCGCCCGGCGCTACATCATAGGCGCATTGGGA